TTTTCTTTTATCTCGGGGGAAATACGATCGGGAGGCGCTAATTCAAAACCCTCTGGTAAAATAAGAACCGCCCCCACATTCAAACCCCCTTTTTTACCACTAGCAAGAACTTGTTTCACTTGCATATCATAAGGAATTCGAACAACTGCTTCAAATACAGTATCAGGAAGTACCGTTTGCGGTACCTCAATATCCACTGGTTTACTAGCTAAATGGCAATTGGCGCATACAATACGTCCAGTCGCTTCTCGTGGATTTTCATAACCCTGCTGTGCAAAAATGGGATATGCATTTGAAATGGATGTACGAGTTATTATATATATCATTAGCGATATGGAAATAGATCGAGTAATCTGTTCCTTTATCCAAGAAAAAGTATTTCTAGTTTGCATGGTCCAACCATTGATCCCGAAAATTTCTACAATAAATTGGGGTAGGTTACTAATGGAGTTTCCTATCCACGATTCTGTTATTTACTGGAATAAATTGACTGGATTAATATATAGGAATATAGGATGAATCCCCGGGATGGGTAGAAATCTAAAGCGATTTTCAATGCTTTGCTTATGTACAACTGCAAAGTAAGAAACATTCTAATTGGATTAGGTAGATAATTTTTCAGTCATTCATTGAATGATAAATCACTACAAGTGACGGAGATACGCGATTTAAATAACGGAAAATCCAATATTTTAAAATTGTATCTAGAATGACTGGAAAAGTGGAAACAAGGCCAGATATAATTTGATCATTATGAACAAATCCAAAATCCTTGTAGACAAAGCCAATCAGCAGTTCCCAACCATGGGGCGAATGAAATCCGATACATAAATCAGTTAATAAAAGAAGAGAAAAAGCTTTTATTGTGTCACTTAAGTTATATAGGAATTCCTGAGCCCAAGAGTTAAGAATAACAAGTTCTTTATTACCCAAAATAGAATAACCGCTTAGAATAATGAAACAGATTATATTTGTCGAGAAGTGCAAAATCGTATGAATACGACCCTCGTTGTGTATCTTGATTAATTGGATTGTTTCTTTGTGAATTCCTATACGAAGGTTTTGTAGATGTGTCTCCGAGTATTCCTTGATCATTTCCTCTAAGAAGAGGAGTTCCTCCAATTCTCTGAATTTTTCTAGAATACTCTTTTCTTCAATATCATTCAAAAAAAATTCGGATTGCCTAGTATTCCACCAATAAGTAACCCATGATTCCAGACTTTTTTGAAATGAGAGAGAAATCCACCAGGGCAAAAATACTATAGATGCAAGATATAAAAGAGGAGTGAATGCTTTCTTTTTTTCCATTTTTTCGTCTGTGAATTGTTAATGAACCCATCTCATTCGTCGACTCTATGTAATCTAATATTTCTCTCATGCATCTCTTCTATTACAAGTTATCGAACCTATGAATCTATTCACTCTTTTTTATTTGTGATTTCGTGGTTAGGCCTTGAATCTATAAAAAAAATACCGAAATAGACGAAAAATTCGAATGAATAAATAAAAAAAATTGTTTACCTATATTTCAATTGGTCGAATTCGAAGCACATATCTCCTTTCGATAAATGCCCGGAAAAATTTTATTTTATTATTATTCCATATATGTCTGCTTTGACTCGAATGAATGTTTTGAAGAAACCTCAATTAAGTTATAAGTTATGTTATAGAAAAAGGGGATTCTTGCTTTTTTTGCTCTCCTGCTGAGAAAGCATTCATTTCTCGGCTTCATTTATTAAAAAACTTCAATTGGTACACGCAAGAAATAGGCCAATTCAGCAGCTTTTTGTTCCATTTCCCGTGGAGTAAAATTCTCATCAGTACGAGTCAATGGAATGGCTCCCTGGCCTCTGATATCCATATAAAGGACACGACGAGCAAAAATACCCTCTTTCACTTCTATTCTGACGGACTGAATATCTTTTATAAGAAATCGGAGGAAGACCCGACGATTTTTTCCAGGAAATCCCCAACGAAAGATACACACTATTCCATCTTTTCTATCAAATCGATCATAACCACTACCTACATTCCACGAAATTGTGCACCACAAATAGGAGCTAATAAAAAGACCCGCGATCCCATAGAAAGACATCACAATTCCTTGCGGAAAAAAAACTATTTCCTGAGACGGAAATAAAGATATCAAATTTCTACCAAGATAACTCGAGGTTCCAACCAACAAGAATCCTAATGAACCTAAAAAAAGGATAACAGCCCAGCAGAAATTACTTGTTTTTCGAGCCCCCGTTATAGGTTCTATCCATATATGTTCTGATCGACAACTCATACTTGATCCAGTTGCTTTTTTTGGAATTGAGAGAATACCCCAAATGAATTTGACTTTAGTCCGTTTGTTTCCGAAGTAACTCGCATCAACTAGCACTAGTTTGATGTGAACCTTTAGGAGTCATTCATTAAATTGGTTAGATCTAAACTAATAACATACCCTTCGTATGATCTCACTAAAGATAGCCACATGTATATAGATAGACCAACTTTACAGTTCAGCCATCCGCCGAGTTGGGTCTATTTGAAAATAGCTAGAATATAGCATTTTTGGGAGATTTTCGGCGGAAGCCACTTATACCAAATATACCAAATTTTGCTAAATGGATATCTGTGTTATGATACAAGCGTCAGTTAAAAAAAAAATAGATGAGATTTTGTGCCCTCGCCTCTAAACAATTTTGTTTTTTTGAATATGAAGAAATAAAGAAGCTATTGCGATTGCCGGAAATACTAGGCCTACTAAAGGGACCAAAACAGAGGGAAAGGTAAGATTTGTCATAGAATGGGTACCTCGATTTACTATTTGTACCTGTTATTATTATTTAGATTTTATTTTCTATTTTATAATATAAATATAAAGTAAAGATATCTTATCTTATTATATATAAAGTATATCTTATTATAATTTGATATTGATAATTCTAAATAAATAAAGATATATCTATCTAAGTGAGTTATAGAATGTAGTTTTGCATCTTTCTACATGAAAGATTTGAAAGGATATGGATGATATCTTTTTTTCTTCATTTTTTTGCTCTTGTCTTCGAATTTCATTTACTAAGCAAAAACTCTCTTAAAAATGAATTAGATTCTATTTATATTATATAATTTATATAATTGATATTGATGATTGATTGATTGAAGGGTTTGTTAGAATCCCATCCAGCAGGGATTCTTAGTCAAAATAGGATTATCGTAATAGAAAGATCAAAAATTCTATTCTATATTTTCTATATTTTAATTATATATGACGAGAAGAAGATATTTTTTTATTTGCCAAATTTCACGAAAATAAGAATTTCCTCTTTTATCTTGTTGATAGAGACCTTGATCAATAATCAGGAATATAGAAAAAGGGGCGGATTTTCGATTTTCTGTGACTTTTGCTTCTTTATACAATTAGATCTTATGTCAACAAAGAAAACCCCATTCGTCTAATTTTGACTTGGATTCCGATATACTAATTACTTGTTTGCTCAAAATAATTAATGTTCTAATTTTGATTCAAAGGAAAGAAAGTGTGGAGTTCAAATAACTCACTCAGAACGCTTTTTAAAGGATTACGTGGTACGATTAGATCGAATAAGCCCTTCTGGAATAAATACTCAGCCGCTTGTGAACCTTCGGGTACTGTTTTATTCAATGTTTGTTCAATTACTCTTTTACCCGCAAAGGCAATGTAGGCATTGGGTTCGGCAATAATAATATCCCCCAACATACCAAAACTAGCTGTCACCCCACCAGTAGTAGGAGATGTAAGGATTGGTACATAGAATAACTTTTTATTTGATTGATAATCATATAAAGCAGAAGATATTTTAGCCATTTGCATCAAGCTCAAACTTCCTTCTTGCATGCGTGCTCCTCCGGAAGCACACACTATAATAAGAGGTAGAAATTCTTTAGTAGCGTATTCAATCAAACGGGTAATTTTCTCACCGACTACGGATCCCATACTACCCCCCATAAACTGAAAATCCATAACCCCAATTGCTACGGCAATACCGTTTAATTGCCCTATGCCTGTTTGAATAGCCTCGGTTAATCCTGTCTTTCTTTGATAAGAATCGATACGATTTTTATAAGGCTCTTCCTCGGAATGAAATTCAATGGGATCCAGAGAGACCATATCTTCATCCATAGGCTCCCAAGTACCCGGATCGATCAAAAGTTCGATTCTATCAGAACTACTCATTTTCAAATGATATCCACATTGTTCACAAAGATTCATTTTTGATTTAAAAAATTTCTTATAATTTAATCCATAACAATTTTCGCATTGAACCCACAAATGTCTGTATTTTTGAGTTACATCCAGATCAGTAGAACTTTCTCGTATAGTTTGATCACTCCTTCTGGCATCCTCGTTTTTATTACTATTTCCACTTTCAGCACAAATGGAACTAGAAATGTAGTTGTTACTGGAATTGTCACTACCACTTACAATGTAACTATCAAGACAGATTTGAGACTGAAGATAACTGTCAATGCAACTATTAATGTGATTATTCCAAGTATACTGAGTATCATCCATGTAATGATCGTGGTGGGGATTCTTACTCTTAGATCCATTATTCAGAGAACTAGAATTCCGATAAAAAGAACTTTCTAGTTCACTACAAAAAGGATGATCATTGGCAATTTCAAAAATATTATTTTCAATATCAAAATAGATAGAATAACTGTCCCCATTACTATCTTTAACTAAAAAAGTATCATCAGAGATGAAATTCCGAATGTCCTTGACGCCAAAAAAAAGATCAACATTACTGGAATTGTCATGACCACCCCAACTCTGAATGTTTTTATCCAAATCATTTCTATTCGGATCTTTACTTTCACTGGCATTTTCAATAGGACCAAGACTGCCCGTTGATTTACTTAGCTTACATCTGTGTTCGAACTCCTTCTTAACTAACATCGAATTGAACCACCATCTTTTCATAGAGTTTTCTTGCTCCCTATTTGCATTAAAATACAATAGATGA